TGGGTTTATACCAATGAGCAAAAAAAGTACAACTTGAACAATGAATTAATAAGTCGAACAAAAGCTCTAGAAAAAGAAAAGGGATTTCTTGCTCTGGATATGCTCGAAAAAAGGACCAGATTATGCAATGATGAAAACGAACAAAAATACTTGCCCAAAACGTATGACCCCTTTTTGAGGGGACCATATCGTGGAACAATAAAAAAATTCTATTCACATATGATCATGAATGATTTAATCACTTCTACAGATACGGAGGATTCCATAGAAATCAATTGGATAAATAAGATTTATGGGCTACTTCCTAATAATTCTAATTATTCCAGAAAATTTGAACATCAAAAGAATCCGCCTGATAGGGAATCATTACTGAATTATATTGGTAATTCCTTAACCTCAATCAAAGAATTTCCTTTTGAGCCTGCACCCATTTTGCATTTTAAAAAATATTCTTTATTGAGAGAGCAAACAAGAATTGATTTTGAAAATCAAACAAAAGCTTTAAAATGGGTATTCGATGTAATTACAACTGATCCAAATGATCAAACAATAATTAGAAATAAATCTATTGGAATAGAAGAAATCCATAAAAGGGTTCCTCGGTGGTCATACAAATTAACTGATGATTTGAAAGAACAGGAGGCAGAAAATGAGGAAGAATCCAAGGAAGATCATGAAATTCGTTCAAGAAAAGCCAAACGCGTAGTAATTTATACTGATAACAATCAGAATACCAACCCTATTACAACTACAAATAATACTAATAATAGTGATCAAGCAGAAGAGGTGGCTTTGATACGTTACTCGCAACAATCGGATTTTCGTCGGGATATAATCAAAGGATCCATGCGTGCTCAAAGACGTAAAACGGTTATTTGGGAAATGTTTCAAGCAAATGTGCATTCTCCGCTTTTTTTGGATCGAATAGACAAAACATCTTTTTTTTCTTCTTTTTATATCTCTGAAATGATGAATCTCATTTTTAGGAATTTGGTGGGGAGAGAACCAGAATTGAAAATTTCACATTTATATTTTGAGGAGGAAGAGACAAGGGAAAAAGAGAAAAAAAACGAAGAAAAAAAAGAGGAAAATGAACGTATAGTAATATCAGAAACTTGGGATAGCATTATATTTGCTCAAGCAATAAGAGGTTTGATGTTAGTAACCCAATCTTTTCTTAGAAAATACATTGTATTGCCTTCATTGATAATTGCTAAAAATATTGGCCGTATGTTATTATTCCAATTCCCCGAATGGTATGAGGATTTGAAGGAGTGGAATAGAGAAATGCATGTTAAATGCACTTATAATGGTGTTCAATTATCAGAAACAGAATTTCCCAAAGATTGGTTAACAGACGGTATTCAGATAAAGATTCTATTTCCTTTCTGTTTGAAACCTTGGCGAAGATCTAAAATACGATCTCATCCTAGGGATCAAATAAAAAAAAAAGGAAAAAAAGACAATTTTTGTTTTTTAACGGTTTGGGGAATGGAAGCGGAATTCCCTTTTGGGAATCCCCGAAAACGACCTTCCTTTTTTGAACCCATTTATAAAGAACTCCAAAAAAAAGTTAGAAAAGTTAAAAAGGATTTCTTTATACTTCTAAAAGTTTCAAAAGAAAAAACAAGATGGATCATTAAAATACTTCTAGTTCTAAAACGAATAATGAAGGAAATTCAAAAAGTAAACCCAATATTCTTATTTGAATTGAGCAAGGTGAAAGTATATGAAACGGCTGAAAATGGAAAAGATTCCGAAATAAATAATAAGATTATTCACAAATCAACCATTCAAATCCAATCCATGAATTGGACAAATTATTCACTCATAGAAAAAAAGATGAAAGATCTTTCTGATAAAACAATCACAATCAGGAATCAAATAGAACGAATCACAAAAGACAAGAAAAAAATAATTCTAACTTGTGCTGATAAAAGATCAAAATCACAGAAACATATTTGGCAGATATTCCAAAGAATAAATATACGATTAATACGTAAATCACATTATTTTATGAAATCTCTGATTGAAAATATATATATAGATATCTTGCTATGTATGATTACCATTCACAGGATCTATTTCCAACCTTTCTTTGAATCAACAAAAAGAATAATCAATAAATCCGTTTACAACGATCAAACAAATCAGGAAGGAATTGATGAAAGAGATCAAAATACAATGAACTTTTTTTCCACTATAAAAAAGTCCTTTTCGAATACTAATATTAGTAATAGTACAAAAATGTATTATGACTTATCCTCCTTGTCCCAAGCATATGTATTTTACAAATTATCACAAACCCAATTACTTAACAAGTATCAATTGAAATCTCTACTTCAATATCAGGGGACTTATCCTTTTATTAAGGATAAAATCAAGGATTATTGTATGACACGAGGAATATTTGATTACAATTCAAGACATAAGAAAATTCATAAGTCTGGAATGATTGAATGGAAAAACTGGTTAAAGGGGCATTATCAATACAATTTATCTCAAACCAAATGGTCGCGGTTAGTACCGCAAAAATGGCGAAATAGAATCAATCAACGTTATAGGATTCAAAATAAGGACTCAATTAAAGTGGATTCATATAAAAAAGAAAAAGACCAATTAATTCATTACGTGAAACAAAATTACTATGCAGCGGATTCATTGACAAATCAAAAAGAAAAATGGAAAAAACACTACAGATATGATCTTTTATCACATAAATATATGAACTATGGGGATAAGGAGGATTTTGATATTTATGGGTCAAGATTACAAGTAAACGAGGTTCAAAAAATTCCATATAATTTCAATAAACCAAAATCCGAATCATTTTATGTATTGGTAAGTACAGCTATTAGTGATTATCTAGAAGAAGGATATATTATTGATACGCATAAAAATCTAGATAGAAAATATTTTGATTGTCGAATTCTCCACTTTTGTCTTAGAAAAAATATCAATATTGAGACCTGGACCAATACACATATCGGTACCAAAATTGATAAAAATACTAAGACTGAAAAAAAAATCAACAACAAATTGAAAAAAAAAGATATTTTTTCTCTTATGATTCATCAAGAAATCAACCCATCCAATCAAAAAAGTATTTTTTTTAATTGGATGGGAATGAATCAAGAAAGAGTTTATCATACCATATCAAATCTAGAATCTTGGTTCTTCCCAGAATTTGTCTTACTTTTTGATGCATATAAGATTAAACCATGGATTATACCAATCAAATTACTTCTTTTTGACTTTTATTTTTATAAAAATAAAAGTCAAAATAAAAACATCAATATAAATCAAAAAAAATATCTTAAATTAGAAAATTCCAACCAACAAAAAAATGAGCAACAGGACCAAGTAAATCTTGTATCAGATCTACGAAAAGAAAACAAAAAAAAAGATATTGAAGAGAATTATGCGAGATCAGACATTACCATTAAAAAAGGTAAGAAGAAAAAACAATCCAAGAAAAACAAGAAAGCAGAACTAGATTTCTTCCTGAAAAAATATTTCCTTTTTCAATTAAAATGGGATGACTCCTTGAACCAAAGAATGATCAATAATATCAAGGTATATTGTCTCTTACTTAGACTGATAAATCCAAAAGAAATTGCTATATCCTCGATTCAAAGAGGAGAGATGCATCTGGATGTAATGCTAATTCAGAAAGATCTAGCTCTTACAGAATTGATAAAAAAAGGAATATTAATTATCGAACCAATTCGTCTATCTATAAAAAGGGATGGAAAATTGATTATATATCAAACTATAAGTATTTCATTGGTCGAGAACAATAAACACCAAACTAATAGAAAATGCATAAAAAAAAGTTATATTGATAAGAGGAATTTGGATAAACCCATTGTACGATATGGGAATATGCTTGTGAATGGGGACACAAATTATTATGATTTCCTTGTTCCCGAAAATATTCTATCTCCTAGACGTCGCAGAGAATTGAGAATTTTAATTTGTTTCAATTCCCATAATTGGAATGTTACGGATAGAAATAGAAATCCATTATTTTGCAATGAAAACAACATAAGAAACTCTGGAAAATTTTTGGATGAGGACAAGCATCTTAATACGGATACAAATAAATTCATTAAATGCAAATTTGTTCTTTGGCCCAATTACCGATTAGAAGATTTAGCTTGTATGAATCGCTATTGGTTTGATACCAATAATGGCAGTCGTTTCAGTATGTCAAGGATACATATGTATCCACGATTTAGAATTATTTAATTTAATAGTATATTTCCTATATCATATATATATATATCTATATTCCGTGACATTTTCGGTATATGAAAGCCGAAAGATGTATGCATATGCTATGTTATATTTTGGTAAATGATACAGATTTAATGGTGTATCCATTCAATTGGATATAGGAATAAATAAATTAGGGGAATCCTTTTAGATAGAAATAAATTCTTTTCTTTCGTTAATGGGGAAACATATTATCCCTTTCTATCCAAATCAAATTGAAAATTTGATTTGGATAAAATAAAGAAGTAGTATATGAATAAATCCAAATTTTTGTGTGTACTAGATGTGTGTACTAGATTAAAATAACCGGCATAATTCTTTTTTTTTTTTTTATTATTATTTTTCCTGATCGGAAAAATCCATGAAAAAGAAAGAAAAAGGATAGAAAAATTTTTTATGGTCAAAAATTCATTCATTTCCATTATTCCACAAGAAGAAAAAGAAGAAAACAAAGGTTCTGTTGAATTTCAAGTATTCAGTTTCACCAATAAGATACGGAGACTTACTTCACATTTGGAATTGCACAAAAAAGATTTTTTATCACAAAGGGGTCTACGAAAAATTCTAGGAAAACGTCAACGGTTGCTGGCTTATTTGTCAAAGAAAAATAGAGTACGTTATAAGAAATTAATTGGTCAGTTGGATATTCGAGAGCCAAAAACTCGTTAATTTAATCGTTTGAATTTTTTAGTAGTATTCCATTTTTTGTTTTGATGAGTCTCGTTTTGAGGAATTCATGGAATAATGAATTAAGGAAGAAAAGATATGACAGTACCGGTTACAAGAAAAGATCTCATGATAGTCAATATGGGGCCTCACCACCCATCAATGCATGGTGTTCTCCGACTAATCGTTACTCTCGATGGTGAAGATGTTATTGACTGTGAGCCCATATTGGGCTATTTACACAGAGGAATGGAAAAGATAGCGGAAAATCGAACAATTATACAATATCTACCTTATGTAACACGATGGGATTATTTAGCTACTATGTTCACAGAGGCAATAACCGTAAATGCGCCAGAACAATTGGAAAATGTTCAAGTACCTCAAAGAGCTAGCTATATCAGAGTAATTATGCTGGAATTGAGCCGTATAGCTTCTCATTTGTTATGGCTTGGACCTTTTATGGCGGATATCGGTGCACAGACTCCCTTTTTCTATATTTTCAGAGAAAGGGAATTGATATATGATCTATTCGAAGCCGCCACAGGTATGCGAATGATGCATAATTATTTCCGTATTGGAGGAGTAGCTGCTGATCTACCTTATGGATGGATAGATAAATGTTTGGATTTCTGCGATTATTCTTTAACAGGAGTTGTTGAATATCAAAAACTTATTACGTGGAATCCCATTTTTTTGGAACGAGTTGAAGGAGTGGGCATTATTGGTGGAGAAGAAGCTGTAAATTGGGGTTTATCAGGACCGATGTTACGAGCTTCTGGAATCCAATGGGATCTTCGTAAAGTTGATCATTATGAGTGTTACAATGAATTCGATTGGGAAGTCCAATGGCAAAAAGAAGGAGATTCATTAGCTCGTTATTTAGTACGAATCGGTGAAATGAAGGAATCCATAAAAATTATTCAACAGGCTCTAGAAGGAATTCCTGGAGGACCTTATGAAAATTTAGAAGTACGACGCTTTGATAGAGCAAAGAATTCCGAATGGAATGATTTTGAATATAGATTTATTAGTAAAAAACCTTCACCCAATTTAGAATTGTCGAAACAAGAACTTTATGTGAGAGTGGAAGCCCCAAAAGGAGAATTGGGAATTTATTTGATAGGAGATAATAGTGTTTTCCCCTGGAGATGGAAAATTCGTCCACCCGGTTTTATCAATTTGCAAATTCTTCCTCAGCTAGTTAAAAGAATGAAATTGGCTGATATCATGACGATATTGGGTAGTATAGATATCATTATGGGAGAAGTTGATCGTTGAAATGATAATTGATACGACAGAAGTACAAACTATCAATTCTTTTTCTACATCGGAATTTTTAAAAGAAGTGTATGGACTAATATGGATTGTACCCATTTTATCCCTTATATTGGGAATAACAATGGGGGTACTAGTAATTGTGTGGTTAGAAAGAGAAATATCTGCAGCGATACAACAACGTATTGGGCCTGAATATGCTGGCCCGTTGGGAATTCTTCAAGCTATAGCGGATGGGACTAAACTACTTTTTAAAGAGGACCTCCTCCCATCTCGAGGAGATATTCGTTTGTTTAGTGTGGGACCGTCTATAGCGGTTATATCAATTCTACTAAGTTATTTAGTAATTCCTTTTGGGTATCGTCTTGTTTTAGCCGATCTCAGTATAGGTGTTTTTTTATGGATCGCCATTTCTAGTATTGCTCCTATTGGGCTTCTTATGTCAGGATATGGATCGAATAATAAATATTCCTTTTTAGGTGGTCTACGAGCTGCTGCTCAATCTATTAGTTATGAAATACCATTAACTCTATGTGTGTTATCAATATCTCTACGTGTGATTCGTTGGAATATGAACTTTGAACCTCTCTTCTAGAAATAAAAGAAAAAAGAAAGAGGTTCAATGTATTGAATAGATGTTTTCATTTTTTTTTTTTTTATTCAGCATTCGGGTTGATGAGTTAAACCAGATAGTTATATGAGTGAAACTAAACAGCTTCCAAATTTGTAGTAAGAAGAAACAATCTCATTCCCTATGTACAAGAATAAAGTTGAAGTAAAAATAAGCAGTGTAAACTGCTTACCCCAAGATTAAGATTTTTTGATTAGTCATCATATCTTGAAGCGGGCGCAAACAAAAGATCAACTGTATGGAGTTTCTACTACTGTCTCATATGTATTACTATACCGGGGATCAATCAAAAGTCAGTGGACGGTTAGGAACACCAAGGTACACAAAGGATTAGTAATGGAGATAATGTAAGGTATCAAAAAAGAGGTATTTCTTCATAAAACGAATCATAATAAGGACTTGAAATTGGTAGAAATGATCAAGTAGTACTTCCCTACGATTCCGATCTAGAGTATGCTCCTATTCACTGGTTAAAGAAATGACTATCAAGAACGAATTAATTCTTTATTTTATTTTTGAGTATCCTCCTCTGAGACAGAAGAACAGGAAAAAAGAAATGGAATGCAGTAATTGAATGAATAATAAAAAAAGGGGATCCCTATTTATTCTTTTCTCTATCCATATTCATACATATCGAATTCTTATCACGATTCATGAACTAATGACTAATTCTTTTTATTTTATATTGATTGATATAAGGAGTATTTTATTGAAATATTAAGTTATTACCGAACAAAGAGAAATTTTTATTGTAAAGGATGAGATCAATTCGGAAGCACTTTTTTTATTATTCTAGCAGACAGAATTCCATTGGTCTAATTTGGGACTTTCCGATGTATCTTTATTCTATCCATCCAAAGATGGTGATAATACCGAACCCGTCCTTACATTTTTTTTGTGGCCATCGAGGAGCCGTATGAAGCTGAGGTCTCACGTACGGTTTTGAAATAGCGATGGGAACAGTGATGTTATTATCGACTATGATTATCTAACAGTTCAAGTACAGTTGATATAGTTGAAGCACAGTCAAAATATGGTTTTTGGGGGTGGAATCTGTGGCGTCAGCCTATAGGATTTATTGTTTTTCTAATTTCTTCTCTAGCCGAATGTGAGAGATTGCCCTTTGATTTACCAGAAGCGGAGGAGGAATTAGTAGCAGGTTATCAAACCGAGTATTCGGGTATCAAATATGGTTTATTTTATCTTGCTTCTTACCTAAATTTATTAGTTTCTTCATTATTTGTAACAGTTCTTTACTTAGGTGGGTGGAATTTACCTATTCCGTATATATCCATTTCTGAGCTTTTCGGAATAAAAAAAATCGCCGGCATTTTTGGAATAACAATGGGTATCCTTATTACATTAACTAAAGCTTATTTGTTTCTCTTCATTTCTATCACAACAAGATGGACTTTACCTAGAATGAGAATGGACCAGTTATTAAATCTTGGATGGAAATTTCTTTTACCTATTTCTCTAGGTAATCTGTTATTAACAACTTCTTCCCAACTTGTTTCATTATAAATAAGAGAATACGATAACACTATTTTAGATTCATAATCTCTATCAAACAAGAGAAAGAAACGTCAAATTTTTCATGTATATCTACAATATGTTCCCTATGGTAATTGGGTCCATGAATTATGGTCAACAAACAATACGAGCTGCAAGGTACATTGGTCAAAGTTTCATAATTACCTTATCCCACACAAATCGTTTACCTGTAACTATTCAATATCCTTATGAAAAATCGATCACATCAGAGCGTTTCCGGGGTCGAATCCACTTTGAATTTGATAAGTGTATTGCTTGTGAAGTATGTGTTCGTGTATGCCCGATAGATCTACCCGTTGTTGATTGGAGATTTGAAAGAGATATTAAAAAGAAACAATTACTTAATTATAGTATAGATTTCGGGGTTTGTATATTTTGTGGTAACTGTGTCGAGTATTGTCCAACAAATTGTTTATCAATGACTGAAGAATATGAACTTTCTACTTATGATCGTCACGAATTGAATTATAATCAAATTGCTTTGGGTCGATTACCAATCTCAATAATTGGAGATTACACAATTCAAACAGTTATGAATTCGACTCAAATAAAAATAGACAAAGATAAACCCTTTGATTCAAGAACAATTACCGATTACTAAGATTTTGTTTTGATATAAAGGATCCAAGCTTTTTATTTTGGGTAGTCAGTAACTACAAATAAAAACTAATGATTGTTGAGAATCACTCTTTGATTTAAACTAAAAATATATTTTTAGTGATGATTTCAAAATAGCAAATTTCAACTACTTTTTTCTTTTTTTTCTTTCGGATAAATATAAATAAAGTAAGGTTGGCCCAATAATTTTATCTATATCTACATTAATCCATATTCAAATTCAATTCAATTATAAATGTATCATATACATTATTATATACAAGAAAACAAAAATAGGGTAACCCCTTTTCCTTTCCTGGACCATTTATTTAGTAAAGTTAAAGTAAGGTCATGAAATAGTTAAAGTTATTTATTTTGTATTTTATACATAATGGGTTTACCTGGACCAATACATGATATTCTTGTTGTATTTCTGGGGTCAATTCTTGTATTAGGGGGTCTGGGGGTAGTATTATTTACCAATCCAATTTATTCTGCCTTTTCATTGGGATTGGTTCTTGTTTGTATATCCTTATTCTATATTTCATCAAACTCCTATTTTGTAGCTGCCGCACAGCTCCTTATTTATGTGGGAGCCATAAATATCTTGATCATATTTGCTGTAATGTTCATGAATGGTTCAGGATATTCCAATAATTCCTATTTTTGGACCATTGGAGATGGGGTCACTTTGATGGTTTGTACAACTATTCTTTTTTCACTAATTACTACTATCCCAGATACGTCATGGTACGGAATTATTTGGACTACAAGGTCAAACCAGATTATGGAACAGGACCTAATAAATAACGTTCAACAAATTGGGATTCATTTATCAACAGATTTTTATCTTCCGTTTGAACTCATTTCAATAATTCTTTTAGTTTCCTTGATAGGTGCAATTACTATGGCTCGACAATAAGCAATAAAAATACTTAACTTAAAATGATTCCCAATTCTTAGAATTCTAACTAAATTCTAAATAAATAAATAGAAATTTTTAGTTAAATCTATCTACCGTCAATATCTTCTTTTGTTGTGTAATTGTTCTATTCTAATCAATTGAATCGGTTGAATTGTTATTCATATTGAAACGAATCGAGATTGATAAGGAGTTAGTCAATGATGTTTGAGCATGTCCTTTTCTTGAGTGTTTATTTATTTTCTATCGGTATCTATGGATTGATCACAAGTCGAAACATGGTTAGAGCGCTTATGTGTCTTGAGCTTATACTAAATTCGGTTAATATCAATCTTGTAACATTTTCTGATATATTTGATAGTCGCCAATTAAAAGGAGACATTTTCTCAATCTTTGTTATAGCCATTGCAGCTGCTGAAGCAGCTATTGGACTTGCTATTGTTTCGTCGATACATCGTAACAGAAAATCAACTCGTATTAATCAATCGAATTTGTTGAATAATTAGTGATAATCATCATAGATAATTTAAATAAAGACACATAAAAATATTTAATAGAATTGAAATACTATTTTTTATTGAATTTGAATGCAATTCAATAAAAAATAGTATTTTTATATTTATATTGAAATAATGATGACCAATTTGTTGGCCAATTAATTTTAATTCGCATGTGTAACTCGTATCATCATAATTGTTGAAACGAAAATCAAAGTGTCTTGACCTTTTCTCATAAACAGATTGATTTAAGAAATATATTGATTGTTTTTAATAAACCACTGTTTCGTCTGGTGTCTACAATATTACAATATATAATATATGATTCATTTACTACTAATTTGATTTGACCAGATCGAAAATCTTTTATGTTCAAAACTGTAATTTATAGATCCAATGTCACATTCAGTAAAAATTTATGATACATGTATAGGGTGTACTCAATGTGTACGAGCTTGCCCCACAGATGTATTGGAAATGATACCTTGGGACGGATGTAAAGCCAAGCAAATAGCTTCCGCGCCAAGAACCGAGGACTGTGTAGGTTGTAAGAGATGTGAATCTGCCTGCCCAACAGATTTTTTGAGTGTCCGTGTTTATTTAGGGCCTGAAACAACTCGCAGCATGGCTCTATCTTATTGATACATTACAAAAAACTCCACTTGAATCATTTGTGATTCCTCTTTACCGACAAAAGCCCGTGCTCGACAAAATATATTATTTTGAGGACGGGCTTCTCTGGTCAAAATGTATCTTGTCTTTATCACGAGTTATTTTCCTTGGTTAACAATACTTGTTGTTTTACCGATATTCGCGGGTTCCTCAATTTTCTTATTCCCTCATAGAGGGAATAAGATGTTTAGGTGGTATACTATATGTATATGCTTATTAGAACTCCTTCTAACGACTTATGCATTCTGTTATCATTTCCAATTGGATGATCCATTAATGCAATTGAAGGAAGATTCTAAATGGATAGATGTTTTTGATTTCCACTGGAGACTAGGAATCGATGGGCTTTCCATAGGACCCATTTTACTGACAGGATTTATCACTACTTTAGCAACTTTAGCAGCTTGGCCAATTACTCGAAATTCGCGGTTGTTCTATTTCCTGATGCTAGCAATGTACAGCGGTCAAATAGGATTATTTTCCTCCCGAGACTTTTTACTTTTTTTCATCATGTGGGAGTTAGAATTAATTCCTGTTTACTTACTTTTATCCATGTGGGGGGGAAAGAAACGTCTCTACTCGGCTACAAAGTTTATTTTGTACACTGCAGGGGGTTCCATTTTTTTCTTAATAGGAGTTCTAGGTATGGGTTTATATGGTTCCAATGAACCAACATTAGATTTTGAAAGATTAATTAATCAATCATATCCTGTGGCATTGGAAATAATATTCTATTTTGGCTTCCTTATTGCTTATGCTGTCAAATTGCCGATTATACCCCTACATACATGGTTACCTGATACCCATGGAGAAGCACATTACAGTACATGTATGCTTTTAGCTGGAATCCTATTAAAAATGGGCGCATATGGATTGATTCGGATCAATATGGAATTACTACCCCACGCTCATTCTATATTTTCTCCTTGGTTGGTGATAATAGGAACAATGCAAATAATCTATGCAGCTTCAACTTCTCTTGGTCAACGTAATTTAAAAAAGAGAATAGCCTATTCCTCTGTATCTCACATGGGTTTCACAATTATAGGAATTGGTTCTATAACCGACATGGGACTCAATGGAGCTATTTTACAAATGCTCTCTCATGGATTTATTGGTGCTGCACTTTTTTTCTTGGCGGGAACGAGTTGTGATAGAACACGTCTTGTTTATCTCGAAGAAATGGGAGGGATATCTATCCCAATGCCAAAAACATTTACCATGTTCAGTAGCTTCTCGATGGCTTCTCTTGCATTGCCAGGAATGAGTGGTTTTGTTGCGGAATTTTTAGTATTTTTTGGACTAATTACTAGTACAAAATATCTTTTAATGTCAAAAATGCTAATTACTTTTGTAATGGCAATTGGAATGATATTAACTCCTATTTATTTATTATCTATGTTACGTCAGATGTTTTATGGATACAAGTTATTTAATATTCCAAACTCTAATTTTTGGGATTCTGGACTACGAGAACTATTTCTTTCAATCTGTATCTTTCTACCCGTAATAAGTATTGGTATTTATCCCGATTTTGTTCTCTCGTTATCAGTTGACAAGGTACACGCTATCTTATCCAATTATTATCATAGATAGTGTTTCATTAATGAAACGGAAGGAAAGTCTTATAATTCTTTGAATTTAATATTTTGAAAATCGTTTGCTGTACTGTATAATGAAAAAAGAAATAAAATGAATAAGAATTGTAATTAGATACATCTCGAGTTTTTGAGAACCATTTAAATTTGAATGATTCCTTGATTCAAACGGTTCTCAAAAACTCATAAAAACAAACTTTCGTTATATATGGGATGATGTTTTTATCTTATGTATTCTTCATGTAGTTTATTCAATTAGATGTTTATGTGAATGAACCATAACTATGTAGACCTATTCCTAATAGATTGATCCCAAAATAGCATATCCAAATTATAATAAATCCTATAGAAGCTACAAGTGCCGAATTCGTACCTTTCCAATTTATATTTGTTCTAGTATGTAAATAAATCGCGAATATGGTCCAAGTAATAAATGCCCAAGTTTCCTTGGGGTCCCAATTCCAATAGGATCCCCATGCCTCATTAGCCCATACTGCTCCACAAAGAATACCTATGGTTAAAAAGGTAAACCCTAGACTAATGACACGATAACTCCAATAATCCAAACGCTCAGTTAATTGATATTTGTAATAATTTTGAAATGAAGGAAAAGAAGTGTTTTTAAAAACACTTCTTTTTTCATTCAAATATTCAATCTCACCAAAGAAAAATGACTTAATTAATAAATTATAGCTTTTACAAAAAATTTTGATGTTTTTTCGAAATGTAATGACTAGAAGAGCGACTGATAATAATGATCCGCATAAAAGAGCTGCATAGCTCAATAACATCATACTTACGTGCATCATTAACCACTGAGATTGTAGAGCAGGTACTAATATTGTGGATTGATGCATTTCAGTTGAAAGACCCGACATGGCAAAGCCTTGAGTAAAAATGGTACTTGGTGCAATTATTGTGCTTAAATCGTTTTTAAGGTTACGTATCTTGGGAATCATATGAATAATGAAGAAACTACACGAAAGGAAGATTAATGACTCGTATAAATTACTTAATGGAAAATGTCCCGAAGAAATCCAACGAGAAATTAATAATCCTGTTATAGAGAAAAAGGTAGCTATCATCCCTTTTTCTGATGAATCACGTAATCCTACAATTTTGTGGACTAATAAGGTCATCAAATGAATCATAATCACAATTGAAATGATCGAAAAAGAGATATGAGTTAATATATGTTCTAAAGTCACAAATATCATAAAAGGGGTCCCATTACAGAATTGGAAATCGCGAATTGAATACATTTTAGGATCTATTGTATCTCTTTTAGAAGATGCCGCCACTCGGACTCGAACCGAGATGCTTTAGCACTGCTTCCTAAGAGCAGCGTGTCTACCGATTTCACCACGGCGGCTTACTTGAAATAATAATAGTCAATTCATGTTGAATCGTCGAGATTCAAGGATTCAATATAGTTTAGGAAACATTAATTAGAATCAATGAATAAAGACTGGTTTGTGGTTTAAATATTTGAATCTTCAATAAAATACCTACCTAGGTAGTATCGTCGTGGGTTTTTTAACAATCAACTTTCATGTACTAGAAACTAAGTTTTCTCCAAACAGTTGGAACTCCATAGTTTTTTCTCGGTTGAGGTATAAAACTAAGAATTGTCTTTTTTTCTCAATTTTTTTATGATTTGTTTTTCATTTATCCGATTTCATGGATTCAAATGAAAAAGATTGAGTTTTTTTTTCAATGAACAAAATCAAATAACTAGGATTTCATATCTATCACAATTTCATCATTAAATACAAAAAATTTGTTATTTTTCTAATGATTTCGATACCTTAGTATATTTAAATTAAAGTATTAATATTCTTTATTGCGCATATAATTTTTAATTTATAATACCATTTACAAAACCAATTAAGTTTTGGGATAGGCATATAACAAAAGAGTTTCAATCTCTATCACAATTGTACTTTTCTATTGTGAAAAGTACAATTGTGATAGGGAAAAAAATAATACTTAGAACCCAATATACAAAAAACTCTTATTCTATATATCACAGCAGTGAGTTCTAAGTAATATTGAGAAATTTAATACAGAAAAATACATTAGTTAACATTCATCTTACAAAATTTGGGGTTCTTTAGGCTATATCAATTGAGATTATTCTAAGACTTTATTATTTGTTTGTCGCACAAAAAAACTTTTTGAATGCCCGGTGGAAACCGATTTCGCTAAAGAAAAAGTTTTTACTGCAACTAAATATCCTTTTTTCTTCCAAATATTTCTACGAATACGTTTTTTTGACATAGAAGTACGTTTTTTTGGAACTGCCAT